CTTTCCAACTTCTTTCACTGTAAAGGAATACTACATTCTCTATTTGCGCCTTGTCTCAAACAAGAGAAAGAAACAAACATAAAAATATTCATAGAGATTTACGATATGTTTCCTATGGTAACTGGGGTCATGAATTATGGTCAACAAACAGTACGAGCTGCAAGGTACATTGGTCAAAGTTTCATGATTACCTTATCCCATGCAAATCGTTTACCTGTAACTATTCAATATCCTTATGAAAAATTAATCACATCAGAACGTTTCCGCGGTCGAATCCATTTTGAGTTTGATAAATGTATTGCTTGTGAAGTATGTGTTCGTGTATGCCCTATAGATCTACCTGTTATTGATTGGAAATTGGAAACTAATATTCGAAAGAAACGGTTGCTTAATTACAGTATTGATTTCGGAATCTGTATATTTTGTGGTAACTGTGTTGAGTATTGTCCAACAAATTGTTTATCAATGACTGAAGAATATGAGCTTTCTACTTATGATCGTCATGAATTGAATTATAATCAAATTGCCTTGGGTCGTTTACCAATGTCAGTAATTGACGATTATACAATTCGAACAATTTTAAATTCACCTAAAAAAAATAAGTAAATGAAATCAAAAAAAGTAAATCCTTTGATTAAAAATAAAGAGTAATTTCCAATTTATAAGGTTCAGTTTTGATCGAAAGGAATGCCGTTTTTTTCGTTTATTTTGTTTAGTCACTAACTACAAATTCGAACTATTGATTGGTTGGTTCGTGCTTCAATTTGGATTGAAAATCTATGAATATATCTGTAATTTTTTCGAAATCTAAATATAGTTTTGAACCACTCTTTAACTTTAAGATAAAGAATGATATTAGTCCAAGAACTGTACCTACATCAATTCACATTTCTTAGGATTTAATTCAATTAAGAACTTTTCAGAAAAAAATTTTCCTGGTGGTTCAATAAGGTCATGAAAAAATTTCAATTTATTTATCTCTTTACATATAATGGATTTGCCCGGACCAATACATGATTTTCTTTTAGTCTTTTTGGGATCCGGTCTTATATTAGGAGGCATAGGGGTAGTATTACTTACCAACCCAATTTATTCTGCTTTTTCGTTGGGACTGGTTCTTGTTTGTATATCCTTATTCTATATTCTATCAAACTCTCATTTTGTAGCTGCCGCACAGCTCCTTATTTACGTGGGAGCTATAAATGTTTTAATTATATTTGCTGTCATGTTCATGAACGGTTCAGAATATTACAAAGATTTTCATCTTTGGACCGTTGGGGATGGCGTTACTTTGTTGGTTTGTACAGGTATTTTTGTTTCACTAATGACTACTATTCTGGATACGTCATGGTACGGGATTATTTGGACTACAAGATCAAACCAAATTATAGAGCAAGATTTGATAAGTAACAGTCAACAAATTGGAATTTATTTATCAACAGATTTTTTTCTTCCATTTGAACTCATTTCGATAATTCTTTTAGCTGCTTTGATAGGCGCAATTGCTGTGGCCCGCCAGTAATAAATCTTTCGAACTAGTAACCGAAATCAAAATGAAACTTTGTTCTGTGTTATCACATCCATTTCCGCTCACTTCAATCTTATTTGAAGATTGTTTATGTCTAAAATTAAAATAGAAATTATTTTATTTGATCTATTGGCAATAGATTCCCTTATTCAGTACTTTTTTTTATTCTAGTCACTTAAACTCATTAAATTGTTTTTCATCTTGAAATGAATCAAAATTGATAAGGAGTTGGTCAATGATGCTCGAACATGTACTTGTTGTGAGTGCCTATTTATTTTCTATCGGTATTTATGGATTGATCACAAGTCGAAATATGGTTAGAGCCCTTATGTGTCTTGAACTTATACTGAATGCAGTTAATATAAATTTCGTAACATTTTCTGATTTTTTTGATAGTCGCCAATTAAAAGGAAATATTTTTTCAATTTTTGTTATAGCTATTGCAGCCGCTGAAGCAGCTATTGGACCAGCTATTGTTTCCGCAATTTATCGTAACAAAAAATCAACTCGTATCAATCAATCGAATTTGTTGAATAAGTAGTAGTGTATTAATCATAGAAGTTCTAATATTTATCAAGTCAAATTAACATGGATGATACATAACGTATTGATCGTGTTTACAAAAAATGCAAGAAATCAAAGTATCTTGGACCTCTCGTAGGAGTCGATCTGGAAGCAGATTGATTAGAAAAATTCTGGTAAATCATTGATTCATCTGGTGTCTAAATATATGTATAATTCATTTACAAGTTTACTAGATCGAAAATTTATGATGTTCAAAAATTTATATATCCAATGTCACATTCAGTAAAGATTTATGATACATGTATAGGGTGTACTCAATGTGTACGAGCCTGCCCCACAGATGTATTAGAGATGATACCTTGGGACGGATGTAAAGCTAAGCAAATTGCTTCTGCTCCAAGAACAGAAGACTGTGTTGGTTGTAAGAGATGTGAATCCGCCTGTCCAACGGATTACTTGAGTGTTCGAGTTTATTTATGGCATGAAACAACTCGAAGCATGGGCCTAGCTTATTGATCCCTTTCCCAAATCCCACCTGAATATATTTGATTTTTTTTTACCGACAAAAATCCCCCTGCTCGAAAAATCAAATATATATTTGATTTTTCGAGCACGGATTTTTCTGGTCCAAGTGTATCTTGTTTTTACTACGAATTATTTTCCTTGGTTAACAATAATGGTAGTTTTGCCAATATTCGCGGGTTCCTTAATTTTCTTTCTTCCTCATAGAGGAAATAAGATAATTAGGTGGTACACTATATTTATATGTACCGCAGAACTCCTTCTAATAACTTATGCATTCTATTATCATTTCCAATTGGACGATCCATTAATGCAACTGACGGAGGATTATAAATGGATCAATTTTTTTGATTTTTACTGGAGATTGGGAATAGATGGACTTTCTATAGGACCTATTTTGCTGACAGGATTTATCACCACTTTAGCTACTTCAGCGGCTCGGCCGGTTACTCGAGATTCCCGATTATTCCATTTCCTGATGTTAGCAATGTATAGTGGTCAAATAGGATCATTTTCTTCTCGAGACCTTTTACTTTTTTTCATCATGTGGGAGTTAGAATTAATTCCCGTTTATCTACTTCTATCCGTGTGGGGGGGAAAAAAACGTTTATATTCAGCTACAAAGTTTATTTTGTACACTGCAGGAAGTTCCGTTTTTTTATTAATGGGAGTTCTGAGTATCGGTTTATATGGTTCCAATGAACCAACATTCAATTTTGAAATATCAGTTAATCAATCTTATCCAGTAGTACTGGAAATAATATTCTATATTGGATTTCTTATTGCTTTTGCTGTCAAATCACCGATTATACCTTTACATACATGGTTACCAGACACCCATGGAGAGGCACATTACAGTACTTGTATGCTTCTAGCCGGAATATTATTAAAAATGGGAGCATATGGATTGGTTCGGATCAATATGGAATTATTGCCCCGCGCTCATTCTATATTTGCTCCCTGGTTGATGATAGTAGGCACACTTCAAATAATCTATGCAGCTTCAGCATCTCCCGGTCAACGTAATTTAAAAAAAAGAATAGCCTATTCCTCCGTATCTCATATGGGTTTCATAATTATAGGAATTGGCTCTATAAGTGATATGGGCCTCAATGGAGCCATTTTACAAATAATATCTCATGGCTTTATTGGCACTGCACTCTTTTTCTTGGCAGGAACGAGTTTTGATAGAATACGTCTTGTTTATCTCGACGAAATGGGCGGAATGGCGATCCCAGTTCCAAAAATATTCACGACTTTCAGTATCTTATCGATGGCTTCCCTTGCATTACCGGGGATGAGTGGTTTTGTTGCAGAATTAATAGTATTTTTGGGACTAATTACCAGCCAAAAATTTTTTTTAATAACAAAAATACTAATTACATTTGTAATGGCAATTGGAATGATATTAACTCCTATTTATTCATTATCTATGTTACGCCAAATGTTCTATGGATACAAGTTTTTTAATGCTCCAAACTCTTATTTTTTTGATTCTGGACCGAGAGAGTTATTTGTTTCGATCTCTATCCTTTTACCTGTAATAGGTATTGGTATTTATCCGGATTTCGTTTTCTCACTATCCGTTGACAAGGTCGAAGATATTATATCTAATTATTTTTATAGATAATTATTAAAAAAATTAATAAAATAAAAAATCAAACATCAATCTTATAGTATAATAAGAATAAGATGTTTAAAAAATTCGTTGTACAATTACAAAAAACAAATATTTTTTCTTCTCTTAAGTTTATTTTTAACTTAAGTTAAAAATAAAAATAAATTATACTTTTAACCAGATATGTTTGGCCTTTGTAAGAACCTTTTGAATCAAACTAGTGATTCAAAAGGTTCTCGATGGCTTACACGATGTTTTCTTATATATATGCTGTCCCATGTTTATTTGTGTTCATTAGGTCCTTTTTTCAGTTAGATGTTAGGGTAAATGAACCATAACTATGTAGCCCTATTCCTAATAGATTGACCCCAAAATAGCATATCCAAATTATAAGAAATCCCATAGAGGCTACAATTGCAGAATTTACAACCTCAAAATTTTTATTTGTTCGAATATGTAAATAAATCGCGAATACGGTCCAAGTAATAAATGCCCAAGTTTCTTTCGGATCCCAATTCCAATATGAGCCCCATGCCTCATTTGCCCATACTGCTCCCGAAAGAATACCTATGGTTAAAAAGATAAAACCTATACCAATAATACGATAACTCCAATGATCCAATTGTTGAATCAATTGAGACCTATAATAATTCCTAGAAGAAATTAAGGAAGTGTTCCATAAAACATTGTTTCTTTCGTTCATGTATTGGATCTCATCAAAACAAAACAACTCATTATTGCTTTTCTCAAAAAGACTTATGACTTTGCGAGATGTAATGACTATAAGAGCTACTGATAATAATGATCCACATAAAAGAGATGCATAGCCAAATACCATCATACTTACATGCATCATTAACCAATGAGATTGGAGAGCGGGTACTAATAGTACGGATTGATGCATTTCGGTTAAAAAACCAGAAGTAGCAAAGCCTTGGGTAAAAATAACACTTGGCGCGGTTATTGCGCTTAAAGGGTTTATATTTTTTTTTAAATACGGAACCATATGAATAATGGACAAACTCCATGAAAGAAAAATGAATGATTCGTATAAATCACTTAAAGGTAAATGCCTTGAATAAATCCAACGAGTAACTAATAATCCTGTTATACAGACAAAAGTAGTTTTTATGCCTTTTTCTGATGAATCATATAGTCCTACGTTTTCATTAACTAATAAGATTATCAAACGAATTGAAATTATAATTGAAACAACCGAAAAGGATATATGAGTTAATATATGCTCTAAAATGGAAAATATCATAAAAAAATTATAAAAAAAGAGGAGAATCTCCCAATTATAGAAATGAAAATCGGGAATAGAATTCATTATAGGACTTACTCTTTTAAAAGATGCCATGCCGCCACTCGGACTCGAACCGAGATGCTCTAGCACTGCTTCCTAAGAGCAGCGTGTCTACCGATTTCACCATAGCGGCTTTTCGAAATCATAATAACCTATTCTTATTCAATTGTCGAGGTTAAAGTACTCACAATATTTTTTAGTTTTATTTTATAAGAAACATTGAAATTCATGAATAAAGAAATTGATGAATCAAAACTCGTTTAAAAAATAGTGATTTGAACCTAGTTACAATAATAATCCTTATTTTTTATTATTTTATTTAACGTAACATTAACAATGGAGTTCTTTTAGTTTATACTCTCCTAAAATGGAACTTTTCTAACTACATAGTTTTTACCGCAATTCAATGTTCTTTTTTTCTTTTTATTATTTTTTTTATGACCAAAATTTATACATTTCTAGTATAAAATATCCATTGATAAAAGCTTCTTGTCGCATTTAGGTGGATATTTTATACGAGGGATATAAGGGATATATAAGGATAAGGATTATATATTGATAATTATTTTTTAAAATGAGTGTTCATAAAATTCCAAAACAAGTTTTAAACTTAAAAAATGAGTTTCAACGAATCATTAATTTGGATTAAAGATCTTATATTATGTTTGTTCTTTTCTAATAAATATTTGTTCTTTCCTATTTGAAAATAATTTATATATAGATATTCTATTTTATATATAAAAAGATTATTCTATATAAATTAGTATAAATTCTAAACGAAATTCAAAACTAGACTCTTTTTAGAGTCAGAGATAGATCCAGATTATTCCAATGTTTAATTATTTATTTCTTGTTGTACAAAAAAACTTTTTGAATTCCCTGTAGAAAGAGATTTCGCTAATGAAAAAACTTTTAATGCTACCCAATACCCCTTCCTTTTCCAAATATTATTACGAATTCGTTTTTTTGATATGGAAGTACGTTTTTTTGGAACTGCCATTAAAAAATTATGATAGGGTATTCAGTTCTATAGTTGGATGTGAAAGACATCTATTGTTCAAAACCAATTGTTTTTTACTATATAATTCTCTCTTTATTGTCTAAATTCGACTCTTTTCATAAAAAAATATAAACCAAATCGGTTGTGCCTTTATGTTGTTTATTTTCGTCATGCTATATTTATACATGTAATAAAATACATCAAAAAGTTTAAGAAACCAAACTTTTATTTTTTAATTTAATAAAAAAACGTTAATAATTTTTTTTTTATATTAATTGCTTAATTGGTCAAGCTCAAAAAAAGAGTGCACCTAATGAAAATTGTAAAATTAAAATGAGACTAGTAGTTAATCTGTTAAAGTATACATTATTTTTTATATAAAAAAGAAGTCCTTTTATTTTTGTAATTTCTTCACTCAATTAAAAAACTTCATTGGTTAATGATTCTGAATAAACGAACTAAAAAAAAAAAATAACTCTTTTTTTTCTGGGGTTAAGTTATGGACTGTGTCTGTCTTTTATGAATTCTATTAAAATAACATATTCTTTTTGGTGTAATTATTTGTTCTTACTCTCTCTAGAGATTAAAATATTGTATTATGTAAATTTTAATAAGTAATAAGAATTGAAATTTTTATTTTTTTTTGTTTGAAGTATTTGGAAAAGATTTAGAATAATTAAGAATAAAAAATATTTATTTTAGTTTTACATATCTTATCTTAATTTTTTTTTATTAACCGACTCCTTTCAAAAAAATAAGAGCTGATGAATCAGAAACAGTTAACTAAGAATAAAAGATTTTTATTTATTTTTATGGAATATACATACCAATATTCATGGATCATACCTTTCATTCCAGTTATAATTCCTATGTTAATAGGGGTGGGACTTCTCCTTTTTCCGAAGGCAACAAAAAATCTTCGCCGCATGTGGGCTTTTCCTAGTGTTTTATTGTTAAGTATAGTTATGATTTTTTCAGCCAATCTGTCTATTCAGCAAATAAATAACAGTTATATCTATCAATATGTATGGTCTTGGACCATCAATAATGACTTTTCTTTAGAGTTCAGCTACTTGATCGATCCACTTACTTCTATTATGTTAATCTTAATTACTACTGTTGGAATTATGGTTCTTATTTATAGTGACAATTATATGTCTCATGATCAAGGATATTTGAGATTTTTTGCTTATATGAGTTTTTTCAATACTTCAATGCTGGGATTAGTGACTAGTTCTAATTTGATACAAATTTATATTTTTTGGGAATTAGTTGGAGTGTGTTCTTATCTATTAATAGGTTTTTGGTTCACACGACCGATTGCCGCGAATGCTTGTCAAAAAGCGTTTGTAACTAATCGTGTCGGGGATTTTGGTTTATTATTAGGAATTTTAGGTCTTTATTGGATAACGGGCAGTTTCGAATTTCGGGATTTGTTTGAAATATTCAATAGTTTGATTTATAATAATGAAGTTAATTTTTTATTTGTTACTTTGTGTGCCTTCTTATTATTTTCTGGTGCAATTGCTAAATCCGCTCAATTCCCCCTTCACGTATGGTTACCTGACGCTATGGAAGGACCTACTCCTATTTCAGCTCTTATACATGCTGCTACTATGGTAGCAGCAGGAATTTTTCTTGTCGCTCGGCTTCTTCCTCTTTTTATGGTTATACCTTACATAATGAATATGATAGCCTTAATAGGTATAATAACATTACTATTAGGAGCTACTTTAGCTCTTGCTCAAAAAGATATTAAGAGAAGTTTAGCCTATTCTACAATGTCTCAATTGGGTTATATGATATTAGCTCTAGGTATTGGGTCTTATCGAGCTGCTTTATTTCATTTGATTACTCATGCTTATTCAAAAGCATTGTTGTTTTTAGGGTCCGGATCAATCATTCATTCAATGGAAGCTATTGTTGGATATTCTCCAGATAAAAGTCAAAATATGGTTCTTATGGGTGGTTTAATAAAACATGTGCCAATTACAAAAACTTCTTTTTTATTAGGTATACTTTCCCTTTGTGGTATTCCACCCCTTGCCTGTTTTTGGTCCAAAGATGAAATTCTTAATGATAGTTGGTTGTATTCACCGATTTTTGCAATAATAGCTTTTTCCACAGCAGGATTAACTGCATTTTATATGTTTCGGATCTATTTACTTACGTTTGAGGGCTCTTTAAATGTTAATTTTCAAAATTACAGCGGCAAAACAAATAACTCGTTTTATTCAATATCTCTATGGGGTAAAGATAAAGAAGGGAAAAAAATAATTAAAAAAGATTTTCGGTTATTATCTTTATTAACAATGAATAATAATGAAAGGATTTATTTTTTGGGGAAGAAGACATATCCAATTGATATTAATATAAGAAAGATGACGCGACCCTTTATTACTATTGCTCATTTTGGCATTAAGAACACTTTTTCGTATCCCCATGAATCGGATAGTACTATGCTATTTCCTATGCTTGTATTAGGTATATTTACTTTGTTCGTTGGAGCCATAGGAATTCCTTTGAATCAACAAGGAATGGATTTTGATATATTATCAAAATTGTTAACTCCAGCTATAATATATCAAAATTCAAATAATTCTGTGGATTGGTATGAATTTGTGACAAATGCAAGTTTTTCATTGAGTATAGCTTATATCGGAATATTTATAGCGTCTTTTTTATATAAGCCTGTTTATTCATCTTTACAAAATTTGAACTTCCGAAATTCATTTCTTAAAAGTGTTCCCAATCGAATTCTTTGGGAAAAAATAATAAATGTGATATATGATTGGTCATATAATCGTGGTTACATAGATGTTTTTTATGCAATATCCTTCAATAACGGTATAAGAGGATTAGCTCAACTAACTCATTTTTTTGATAAACGAGTAATTGAAGGAATTACGAATGGAGTCGGTATTACAAGTTTTTTTGTCGGAGAGGGTATCAAATATATAGGTGGTGGCCGAATTTCTTCTTATCTCTTATTGTATTTATTTTATGTATTCATTTTTTTATTCATTTTCATTTTTTAAATTATAAGATTTAAAAGTAAGTTAATTTATATTAAAAATAAGTTATATTATAATTATATTATAAGAAAAGATTTTTACATTTTTATTTATTTCATTTTTATTTATTTAATATTTTTTACAGCATTTTCAAATCGATCATTTTTTATATATCGAAATGGTCGCTTCCATTGTTTATAGTCGAAAAGAATATTAACAAGAGGTTTTTCAAACCAGAATATCTCTTTATCCTTTTTATCTTGAAATATTTCTAACTTCGAATTTTCTTGATTCCCATCTAGATAAGAAGTTTCATAAATTGGTCTATTTTTATAGCGTGTCTCTTTAAAGTGGAATTCATCCTTTGTTTTTCCCTTTCCATTCATTCGGATCTTTTCTGTTTCATCCATTTTGTCCGGATCCTCCTTTTCTTCCGAAAAAAGAGAAGGAGAAGGATCTTCTTCAGTGGATTCCTCTTGTTCCTGTT